TTACATCCCCGAGCATTTTGAATTTCCCATTTCTCAAAAAATCCCACTTAGTAAGTACATTCTTCATTGAATTAAATCGACGATCTAGCGCTGATGGAATTTCTATTCTGTTTACTGAATTACATGAAATTTTACCCAACTCCATATTTGGAATAAAATGTACCAACTACGTATGAACGGAGGAATAAAGAGAATTTTCTACTTAAATTGGAAGTTGCAATAGATCTAAATGGAAAGGAATTTAGAAAACAGTCCTAGAAACAGAATTCTGTCACTTAGACTTATTAAAGTCATAGGATTTGCTATCGAATAGCAAAACAAAAATCAAATGATTTTAATTATACCATTATTATGATATTACATATTTGATATAATATTACATATTTGATTACATATTTGAATTTGAGAAAAAATAAAAGGATTTGGTATTGGGGAGATAAAGACAAAGATACAAAAATGAGAAACAATATAGAATCCATTTTTTAGCACTTAACCGCCTTTATGTTAGGGATTTCGTTGTTCAAAAAAAAAAAAAAAGATTCGCAGAGAAGAGAGATATTTGTACTTTAAAACTGATTTTTTTTTAGTACAATATGATTTGAAGTGTATAACAAGGGGTGCATTTATTAAACAAGTATGCAGATAGTTAGAATATCCAACTTATCTTTTATTGCCGGTTCTATTCGGGACAGACGAGGTCGTGCTTTATCAAAAGTTCTATTCAATCCAAAAGTGAAGTAAGAAAATTTTATGATAATTCTCTAGCGACAACATATCTAAAAAAATAGATATCTGTGTAACAATTTATGTTCTGGGGTTTACATATACTCATATCTTTTGTTATAATTGAAATTGAGACGGATTTTTTGATTGAAAAAAAATAAATACTGATTAGTTCTGTCTCAATTTGTATTTTCTTATGTCATTAGGAAAACACAATTTGAGATTCAAATCCCAGAATCGTTCATGAATTCCAAGTAAGAAACAAGTAAGAAAATAGTTAATGGTTCAAATTTGTCGACTGAAAATTCACATTTTCTTTTTCAATAGAAAAGCGAGAGAATGTTTTTAGGATTGTGGAGTTTCAGATACTATCCAATCAATCGGGGGATGGATAAAATCCAAAAGGAGTGTTTCTGTTAGGAAAAGTTTTAAGGAAAATGGGAGTCAAAATGCAAGTACAATAAAAATTCAGTAATCCGAGAAAATTTTCCTCCATTTTGGATCATTTTGGCGGCATGGCCGAGTGGTAAGGCGGGGGACTGCAAATCCTTTTTCCCCAGTTCAAATCCGGGTGTCGCCTGATCAACAAAAAACTCGAACTCTCTTCTTCTCTTCTGTTCTGCTGATATAACTCGCGGAATTCTTCCCTAGTAGAAGCAGAGGAAACAAACTGTTGAGAATTCTAAGCATGTGGTCTGAAGCTTTTCTAAAAAAAAGCTTGTGAATCCTCTTTCGCATCTAGGATTCAAGGAAATATTCGGTAGAGGGACTATCAAGACTTCACGACTCCCTTCTATTACTAAGGGAGTGTCTAATGCCTATTAATTTAATTGAATCAGATTGGAGAGCCTGATAGGAAATCTGATTCAATTATTCAATTAATAGTTTTGGAAAGGGGCGGAAGTTGCTTTATATACGACGGATTCGCGAGAATCTCTGAGTGTTCAGGTATCTAATCAATATTAGATTAAATAGATAATTAACCTTTCTAGAAAAAAGAGGAAAAGGAAAAAGACAGAATTAATTTTTGGCAACCCCTAGGAAAACCCCCTGTTTCACAGCGATAATTGGGAAAAGGGGTATCAAATGTAGAAATAGAGGTCTGTAATAGATAGTGATTTCTCTTTTTTAGTGATTTCTCCTTTTCTATTTTTACTTATCAAGGTCAACAAAATCAAAAAAGAATAGGCCTTATTATTCTTATTGTTAATTGTTCCATGTTCCCATTCCTTTGGGGTGTTACTACGTATTTTTTTCTTGTGTTTAATCTTTCCCGATTCGAAATCATAATTGATTTATTGGATTGGTTTATCAACGGTGTTCTGTCAGAATCCTTTTTTGACTCTCCGCCATTGATTTCACTATTATTAGTGAAGACTAATAGAATAATTCCTTCGTATTTATAGAGATAGGGGACATAATTCACATGGATATAGTAAGTCTCGCTTGGGCTGCTTTAATGGTAGTGTTTACATTTTCCCTTTCACTCGTAGTGTGGGGACGAAGTGGGCTCTAGAAGTACTACTAATTTAATTGAGTTGAGGAATCAAACCGTATTAATTGTTTTATAGATCGTTCTGCGACACGCTTTGAATTATTTCAAATAAAAATCTCTCGATTTCGAATACCGTTGGAGTCCAATGGAGTAATCTATGATATGATTCATATCATACTCTTTCAATCAAAGAGATATTGCAGCGACTCCTGTGTTTCTATTTCGACAAGAAAGGGATTAAGAGGGTTATAAATTTTTTACAACCAAAAATTATTCCGAAATTTGCTATTGCAATCAATCGAATGGGCTCTTACTATACTTTATCTTTATAGATAGATACTGAGTAAGACCGGCCCATTTTTTTTATTTCTTTCTCTCTTTACTGTTCAATGAAGAAGTAGTTTTGTTAAGTGTATACGCACTTTCTATGAGAAATGAGATAGTGGTTGTCTAACGAAAGACTATGCAACAATAAGATCTTGCCTTGGGCGAGTCACATATTGGGCATTTTCCGCTTGGTTTCTAATTTTAGAAAGGCTATTTATGCTTTATCGACTTATTTCATATCATGTTTCGGGCGTTAAAAATTGGTTAGGTTTGCTCTTACTTATTAGTAAAAGTAAAAGAATTAGAATCCTAAGATAAGATTATTTCTATTTCAGATTGATCGGAACAAATAGATATAGCAAATTGGGTGTTATGTCAATTCCATACAATATATGGAATTCATATAGATATGAAAAGAATATTAATATTGTAGGTTGAGCTACAGAAACTGAAGTTATTCTAAATTACACCTTTATAGATTAAGAGATAGATAGTATGTATGGTAAGAAAGATACATCTAGTTCTTTCTTACCATACATACTATCTCTTAGTATACTTAGAATACTGCCGATTCTAGTCCGCTCATTTCATTTAAGTTAAAACGAAAAATTGGAATCCCTTTCATTTGACTTCGAAAATTCTTGATAAGAACTCAGAAGGAAAGTTTCATTCAAATGAATTTCAAAATTCAATTGAATTAATCATTTTGACTGACTGTTTTGACGTAAATGATAAGTAGAAAGGCGGTAGGAACTAGAATGAATAATGCAGTAGCAATAAATGCAAGAATATTTACTTCCATAATCTCATCGGTTTTTTTACTTCGCAATAACTCGGGATTTAATCCCCTAGAGATGAAAAATTTTTCGTCTGTAAATTCAATGACTGAATTACCTCTCGATGCTATTGAATCGGATCAATATCATGAATAACAATATCTGATCTATCAAATCAACTCGTCGTCGAGACTTGAATAGTATAACATAGGAAATTCTTTTATCCATACCAACCCAAATTAGGATTCCTGACTCAATCAAGCCAAAATTCTTTTAGTTATCATCCGTTTCCTTATTTTTTCCCCTACCTTGTGCCTTCCTTGTACAATCATCTGATGAAGGATCGCCAGATTGCCTTTCCACTTCGATTAGTCACATAGTTACAAACCTAAACATAAACAAACAATAAAAGCGAAATGGAAAAAAAGAGTTAAGTTCTAAACTCCCCTTTTTACTGTGATTTTTTGGAAGATAAAGAATTTTGGGAAGATAAAGATGAGGCTGTACAAAAGATCTAATATTCATTAAATTAACTATTTTGGGGGTGGGGATTTGCTCTAAAAATTAAGAAAAAAAAAGGAAAGAAATGGGAATGAAAGTATACCCCCGACACCCTTTACTAGTTCATATTAAAGGGAAAAATGAATTGATGCATTTATTGGATATTGGATCCGGCGGGACTGGCGGGGCTCGAACCCGCAGCTTCCGCCTTGACAGGGCGGTGCTCTGACCAATTGAACTACAATCCCAGGGAAGTAAGGGATCTAGCAGAAAATTTGATTATTTTTTTTCTTCGTGTGGGGTATTTCTAAAGGATAAGGGATCTCATGGTAGATTGGCAAATTATTGGGCCGAGCTGGATTTGAACCAGCGTAGACATATTGCCAACGAATTTACAGTCCGTCCCCATTAACCACTCGGGCATCGACCCAGGAAGAATCAATTTGAGGCTTATTGGTAATCCATGATCAACTTCCTTTCGTAGTACCCTACCCCCAGGGGAATTCGAATCCCCGCTGCCTCCTTGAAAGAGAGATGTCCTAAACCGCTAGACGATGGGGGCCGACTTGCCCAACCGCCCTCATACTATCATCATAGTATGATCAGTTTTTTGAAATTGTCAATATAACGGAATGATTAGATCGGAGGGATCTTTGGATTTTTCAGAATTGTATAGAATTTTTGTTTTGGATTCGTCATTCCTGAATGGTTCATTAGAATCGACATTCTCTATATAAATCTACTAAAATATATCTAGTAAGCGGGATCAAGAAGTTATCAAAATTTGATCTAAGACTTTAGTCTTAGGGGACAAGTATAATCTCTTTATCACTTTATCACATAAATCTCTTGAAATTTTTTTATGTCGAATTGGCAAGTGTACATGTCTGTTATGTATAAATCAAGTGAATTTTTTTTTGATAGAGATCATCTCAATAAAAGAAATTAGGGCCAGTCGTGAAACAACTCATTTTACCCTAGACTTGCTAGGTAAATCTAGTTGATTATTTTTAAAACAGCCACTGGCCACTATAGGTCTACTGCATATACTTAATATATATAATGTGGATATAGAAATTTGAACTACCTAGTTACTAGTTCGGGAATTAAATCAAATAAGCCCTTTTAACTCAGTGGTAGAGTAACGCCATGGTAAGGCGTAAGTCATCGGTTCAAAT